AGAGGACACTATTCGTAATAATTTTCCCTTTTTTTTCTTACTTTCTTTATAAATTTTTCTAATTTTATGAATAAAATTAGAGTTAGAGTAGGATAAAGTACAATAATTTAATTCTAAAGATAATAAAGGCTTTGTTACGTTTCCACATCAAAGTAAAATATAGTACTTAGTTCTTTTTTCTTTCATTTAATGCCTATTGGTGTTCCAAAAGTACCTTTTCGAAGTCCTGGAGAGGAAGATGCATCTTGGGTTGACATATAGTGCGACTTGTCAGATATATTGGGTCATATGGGATTTTCCCGTTTTCTCCCCAATCGAGATATCCTCTGTTTCGCCCACGAAAGATTCATTGAATCATCAAAAATTTGGAGCGTGAAGTGCAATTAGATCCATTTTTGGGGGGGATTCGAATTATTATTACTATTCTAAATTAGAAGAATTTATGGTTGGCTTAGTTGGACTACTACATTGAAGTATCCAGGCTCCGTTTAAAAAAACCAAGTAGTCTATATCATAAAGGATTCCTATTTCCTATTCTTAAAAAAATCCTTTTTTGTAAGTAGAAGTTATTTCAAACTCTTATGTTAATCAATCAATCGAGTAATATGCATGAAGCCGTCAACTATTTTACGGAATGCGTGAATTGAAAAAAAAAAAGAAGGGATAACAAAAAGAAGTGGTAATGGGAGCATTTGTACTATATGTGCAAATCAAAATCGGGCGGATCTTTACCCGGAGTAGAGCATAAACCTAAAAAGATTAAAGAGGCCCATTTAAGAACAAGAAAATGACATCGTGATTTGGATTGAATCTCGATGAAACAATCCATCAATGAAAAGTTAATTGGATAAGTTTATTTTATATTATACGTTATAAATATAAATATATATATAATAAATATAAGGGGAACACAAACTCATGTTTCGTGAAAAATAAAAGAAAATCCTTTTATTATAAGTTATTGCTTATATATAAGTTATATTATTGCTATTGCTATGAAAAAAGAAAAAGTATTGGAATCTACACATTGATTCTCTTTTTTTTTTGAACCGTATGCGTCAAAAGGCGCCTGTACGGTTCCTGGGGGATACAATTTGACCCTAATCAACCGACTTTATCGAGAAAGATTACTTTTTTTAGGTCAAGAGGTTGATAGCGAGATCTCAAATCAACTTATTGGTCTTATGATATATCTTAGTATCGAGGATGATACTAAAGATCTGTATTTGTTTATAAACTCTCCTGGCGGATGGGTAATACCGGGGGTGGCTCTTTATGATACTATGCAATTTGTGCTACCAGATGTACATACAATATGCATGGGCTCAGCCGCTTCAATGGGATCTTTTATCCTGGTCGGAGGAGAAATTACCAAACGTTTAGCATTCCCTCACGCTTGGCGCCAATGAGGCTTTTATTTGACAGAAAAAAGAAGACTATGCCTTCGCCATATGAAATATGAATATTAAGTAATAATAGCATGGCACTTTGAATTCGATATAATCAATTTTGTTTTCGAAACATTAGATTAGATTATGTATCGAGAGAGTAATATGAGAAAAAGGTATTTCCTATTTTATTATCGGAAGTCCAGTTCAGCGTCACAAACTTTTTTTCACACCAGAGGTCTCTTAAGAATATTTATAGTTTAGAGAGTATAGAGCGAAAAAAAAACAAGATTCTTTTTTCCTTAGTTTATTTGATCAAACAAAAAAGCAACTTTGGGATTGCTGAATAACAGACAAATCACAGACAAAAAAATATAATAAATATATAAAGCAACGGAGCCATCATAGTATTTTTGAATTCCTCCGAAAGGAAGGGTGGTAAGTTGATCATTTACCTATCGGGGTCTGATCGATCCTATTTTTTTAGGTAAGGGTCAATTTGATTGTAGAGCCGTATGCAATGCATAATGCCCGTACGGTTGTTCGATTCTATCTTTTTTTTTTTTCTTGTTATTCTTTTATTACTTTCTTTTATCTTCCCCTCATCTAGAGAAACCTTTTATTATCTTATATCATCAGGGTAATGATCCATCAACCTGCTGGTTCTTTTTCTGAAGTAGCAACGGGAGAATTCATCCTGGAAGTGGGAGAACTACTGAAACTACGTGAAACCCTGACAAGGGTTTATGTACAAAGAACGGGCAAACCCTTATGGGTTGTATCCGAAGACATGGAAAGAGATGTTTTTATGTCAGCAACAGAGGCCCAAGCTTATGGAATTGTTGATCTTGTAGCGGTTGAATGACAATAGCCTGGATTTCGCGTCAATTCGTAATTTAAAATTAACCCTGCCGAGTTTCATTTTAATATTCTATGATGAATGATTTTTATTTCCTATTCTATTGAATAAAAGTAATTCATAATCATCCGGTTAGGATCGATCTAAACCAGCCCATTATGTATATGATTCAACATGCCAACGATTAAACAACTTATTAGAAATACAAGACAGCCAATTAGAAATGTCACAAAATCCCCCGCGCTTCGGGGATGCCCTCAGCGTCGAGGAACATGTACTAGGGTGTATGTGCGACTCGTTCAGATCATGAACTAGAACAAAGGAAAGAGAACAATGTTCAAATAAAAATGATCAAATAGGATAGAACGGAAAAATGAACTACATTTCTTTTTTATTATCTAAAAAGAAGGATAATTGATCATATTCCTTTTATTTTGTATGAAATTTATGGTTTCTATTGGTGTAAAACCACTCACCTCAATTTAAGATGAGAAGCAATTCTCCATTGGTAGCAAATGGTTATCCATTAAGCGGAGGAAATCTTAGTTAACATAGACCCCTCTTGCAAGAACGGACTAACAAGGTCAGCTACCCAGCCAACTTTCATAATTAAATACCGTTACTGTATAGGTAGAGCTCGTTGTGAAAGACCTATTACTGGAGAATTTCTGGGTAGAGCCGAAGAATGTGAACTATACAAGTTAGCAATAACATTGATTAAATGAAGTAAAGGCTCCGGTGTATAGAGAAGACCTCACCGTTTAAGAAGTAACCATAGAAACGATGGAATCCACTATTTATTTATCATGCTATTTTTTTTTTTAATACCTAGTATATCGTATTTCGAGGTGAAATGCCTAGAAAAAATCGTGGTTGGGAAGGTTATAGTAGCCAAAGCCATTGGAATTTTTAGTTTATACATTGGAAAAATCCGTTTTGTTATTAATATACTAGGAAAGGGGCAAAAGAATAACTGAAAGAAAGGAAATCTATTAGTTATTCGTTAAAGTTTCATTTATTCAATGACCAGAATTAGACGGGGATATATCGCTCGGAGACGTAGAACAAAAATTCGTTTATTTGCATCAAGCTTTCGGGGGGCTCATTCAAGACTTACTCGAACTATTACTCAACAAAAAATAAGAGCTTTGGTTTCGGCTCATCGGGATAGGGATAAGCAAAAAATTAATTTTCGTCGTTTGTGGATCACTCGAATAAATGCAGCAATTCGTGAAAGGGGGGTATGCTATAGTTATAGTAGGTTAATAAATGATCTGTACAAAAGACAGTTGCTTCTTAATCGTAAAATACTTGCACAAATAGCTATCTCAAATAGGAATTGTCTTTATATGATTTCCAATGAGATCATAAAAGAAGTAAGTTGGAAGGAATCCACCGGTTAAACGGAGTTGCCCGGAGAATGAACTCCGGGAAGGTCGAATAAAAATGAATGAATAGAATATGATAAAATATGAGAAAGTAGTCAAAATAAATATGAATCAACACGTTCAATAAAAAAATTTATTCTTCCCAGATTATTATTTTTTTTCTTACGACACGAGAATTCAATTCGGATTCTTGGATTTTTCCAACAAAAGACCAATCCGCTTTTGAGTTCGGATGGGGATTTGAATTCAAGTGAAGAAAGAGTAAACCTATCTTTTTCTGGCTCTAAGACTAGGAGTTCTAGTGGTCGACTCGGTTCTTTCAAATTGTTTCTCATTATTAAGAAAAGGTAACAAAGATAAAATACGAGCTTGTTTTATAGCAATAGTAATTAATCGTTGTTGTTTCAAGGTCAATCTATTCACTCGTCTAGATAATATTTTTCCCTGTTCACTAATAAATCGACTAATTAAACTCATGTTTTTATAATCAATTCGATCCCCCGATTGGATCGGGGGCAAACGCCTACGAAAAGATCGCTTGGATTTAAGAAAAGTTCGCTTGGATTTATCCATGGTTTGGTTAGTTTATTTCTTATCCCTAAAATCCTATTTCAGCCGTATCTCTAATTAGAATAAATAAATAGGATTTAGTTTGTTTATAATTATCTTTAACTTTAACTATGTTAAATATGTTATATATATAATGTCATTTTTTCCCTTTCCTTGTAAGATAAGAGCGCAGGTACTCGCTTCGATCTATTTCTTTATCTCCCCGTGAATCGTATGTTTGTTACAATATGGACAGAATTTTAGCAACTCCAATCGATTAGGCGTATTGTGCCGGTTCTTTTGAGTAATATATCTGGAAATGCCCGTTGATTCCTTATTAACACCGTTTCGAACACAAGCGGTACATTCCAAAAGAACCGGTATTCGCACATCTTTACCCTTGGCCATGAACCTCCTTTGGATTTTTCATTTACTCAACTCTTCCTCTTTCAATCCGAAACGAAAAAGAAGAAAGGAAGTAAAAAAATAGAATTTGTAACTTGCTATCTTCTTATGCAAGATTTCACTACAACCAATATAGGAAATAAGATAGAAAGATTTCTAAACTATATTTCAAATCACAGTACAGTATTTCATAGAAGTATCTTGTATAATACTCTTTCCCTAGAACCAGAGTTTCTATTCGACTTTCATAGAAATTTAATACAGAGAAATTTCATATTAATTTAATTCCAACCTGAACCCCAATCTCCCAGCCGTTGACTGCACTTTTATTCTTTCTCTTTCCTCCCTTATTCTAATTCTAAAAAGGGAAAAAAGAGAAAAGAGGGGGGGCTGCTATTTCATTTTATCTCTAATCTTCTTTATTCCTTCCCACTTCAATAACTAGAATGAAAAAAAGGGGAACGTCAACGCATCCGGGAAAAAACGATTAATCTCTATCAATAAACCTGCCAAAGAAACGAACCATAGAGTACTTAGTACCGGTGCCACAGAAAGGTATGTTTGTAGATCTCTCATTGAAAAAACTCCTTCATTTTATTTGTAATTTGTAATACAGAAGATAATACATATTGAAATGTACAATCATCCAATAAAAAGATTTACTTTTTTTTTATACAGAAAAAAACGTCCTTTTCTTCCCCAATATTGCCAACTCATTTATTTTTCCTAGGGGTTCCGTTCCATATTTCATATAGATAGAAGTTTTTTACTATTATTATATGTTAAATGAGACCAAAAAGACGAAATGGACATAAAAATTCTAGGTTTTAATAGAGGCGATAACGATGTGGAAAACAAGACAGGAATTCTCTACAATGACACTGTAGACCAATGGAAGGGATGTAGCGCAGCTTGGTAGCGCGTTTGTTTTGGGTACAAAATGTCACGGGTTCAAATCCTGTCATCCCTACCTATTACTGCTCTTTTGAGCAGTAATGAGGGATTTTTGAGATCAATTCACATTGGACATATCATATAGAATCTATCATTCTTATGATACCATATAGTGTATGCATACAAGATGTATTGGGGCCAATCCTTTTCTTTACAGTCTTATATTTTATGAGAAAAAAAAGCGCTCTTAGTTCAGTTCGGTAGAACGTGGGTCTCCAAAACCCGATGTCGTAGGTTCAAATCCTACAGAGCGTGATTCATATCTTCTTCGATCTAATTCGACTGAAACACTAACTGGAACAGGAATCTTAATTTGACCTCCTGGATATTAAAGAAAGGAGGAGGTCAATAAAAAAAAAGAGATGTTAATTAATCAAAGGTCCAACTGATCGCCACGCCTGTATTGTAAATATGCAGTTACAAATAATCCAGCCAAAGTAATAGGAATTAGGCCTAACACGATTCCAAATAGAAAAACTTCAATCATTTCAATTTGTTTGAAAGGAGAAAAAAAGAGGTAATATCTATACCTAAATATTAATCCGAATTACCATGAATCTCAATGACCAATAATTGGCAATTTACACGGTAAGTAACTAGAAATACGCAGAAGTTTGCGGAAAGATTGACTTTTATGAATTGTGCACTTAATTTCAAATAAGTCGTATCTTGCTCAGACCAATAAATAGAGCTGAGGTTATAGTTAAAGCCGTTAGTAGAAAACCGAAATAACTAGTTATGGTAGGCATTAAGGAGCTAAATGAAATATGTTCTTTTTATACATATGTTTATAAAAAAGTACTTACCTGAGTTTACTTTTTTGCAAAATAGGAGAGAAACAAAAATACCAATTGAAAGTTTTTGATTCATCTATCATTATAGACAGCACTAAGAAGGAAAAAGTCACAACTGTATAAAAATAAATTGATTCATCATCTGTAACATCTACCGATACCACGTTTGCAATCAGCGAATGCATTCTTGGATCATTTTTCAACTCAACTTATAAACGAATAATAAGAACTGGGTCGTGTAATTTCGTTTTTAAAATGAAAATGAAACTCTTTTCAAATCATTATGGAATCAAATTAGAAAATTATTCCTATTTTTCTCATTTTTTTTTATTGTATCGAATCTATTTTCTATTTTATAGCGAACAGTAATCTTAGAATAATTTTAATTTCATTTTAACTAATTAGATTCCGTAATAGGTTCACTCATATAATATAAATAATATTTTATTTTGAATGAATGAGAACAAAAAGTTATCAGATGATCACTCCAAAAAATAGGTGTTTTGGTTCAACTATATTATAAGACTAGTCATTTCTATTCTCTTTTGCTTTAGAAGTTCTATTTTGTATCTTTCCATATTAGAAAATCCGCATCTTTGTAGTTAGTCAATAAAGAACCTTCAGTTTCGATCTAATCTAATATCTAATACAACAATGTATGCATTAGTGATTCCAATTATTCCATTCTTTGTTCTTTTTCGTTTCTCAAATAAAATTAGAACTTCTAATTTCTATTCTTAATTGTTACTAGACGGTTAACAAATTCCTAAAAAAAAAAAAAAAAAAAGAAGATTTCAACAAAAAGCGCTTCTAATATCTAATACTATGAATATGAATAACAAAGATTTTTAGATCTCACATCTACTTACAATTGTGGGAATATTCTAATAAATTTCATGAATTATTAGAAACTACCTTATCAGATTCACATTTTACCTGATCCTCGTTTCTAGCCCTAAACTCATAATGGCGAGAAATATATTATTTTAAGATTGAATAGGACATTCTTTTACATCAACAAATCAACAAAGAACAAGTAAAGGAAGAAAGAAATTATTTAGCACCTCCTTCCAATACTAATTCAAAGTGCGTTGCTGTGTCAGAAGAAGGATAGCTATACTGATTCGGTATACTCTAAAGACGCCCTCGGTACAATATTGACG